TCTCTATTATACTGTTCAATCCGCTCACGGATAATATTACTAATTTCGTCAGCTCGAATGGTTACCATGAATATTTTTTAATTATTAGTTTTCTTAAAAATAATACCTGTAGGCTAAAGACTAATTACTTATTTCTTTTCTTTTTCTTTTATTGACCCCAACATGTTAATATTTGCACTAATAGTACGTAAATGTAACTCGCTGTTCAAACAACTATTCAGAGTTCCTAGAGCTCCCCGCAAGGCTTGTTGAAAAACCCGTTGTCGGACTTGATTAATCACTCTTTGCTGTTCAAACTGAATAGTTTCATTTTTGTAATTTTCTAATTGTTCTAGAGTCTTATAACTTGAATTAATTAAATTCAACTTTTCTTTTTCTATCTCAGAGTATCCATTCACTCGAAACTGATCTGCTTCCAGTTGAACTTTCTGTAAGCGAGCCCGTACTTTTTTCAACTGTTCAATGGCCCCTCCACGCAGTTCTTCTGAATTTCGAATAGTATTCAGGATCCTCTGTTTCCGATTATCTAATAAATCACTTAATGAAAGTAGATTATATTTACATACATGTCATAACTTCCATAACCCCTTCCCGAACCAAACATGAATCTTTCAATTCATTTGGCTCTCACGCTCAATTACTTAGAAATTAGTAATGATTCTCATATCTTTTTATATAATATAATGTATAATGTAATGAGCCTGTCCCCTCTTTTTTGTTCATATTCAAAAAAAATATATAAACTAGCACCGGATAAAAAGATTTAGAGGACTCTTCTGACAAAAAATATGTATATGTAATTGTCAACAAAGTTGTTTCTTTTGTTTATGAAAATCCAAAAAAATTTTATTACTTATACATAACACATAGGTCGTCACTTCAGCATTGAATAAAATAAAAGGGGGCATTTTGCCCTCTTTTACAATAAGTTACAAATAAGTCGTTCAAATCGTTTTATCATCTATCAATAGGAGTGTTATCTATCGATAAAATATTCATTTTGAACCACCTCTATATTAACATATTGGTAGAAAGAGTACCATGCTGCATCTAGACTTCAAAGAGTTTGTTTTAACCATATTATATTAAAGGTCCCGTGTTATTGGTTGCTAGAGAATCAAGGTAGGTTTTACCAATGAATTGAATCACGAAATGCTATGTTTCTTCCATAAAACATAAATTTTTTATATTTAGTCCGAAGTAATTCGCGCAATCGTGCACCTTTCTTTTATTTCCTAGTTAGAACGAAAAGGGTACAGCTGGTTGTATCCCGCCGATTCCTGAAATAAACAACTCGCACACACTCCCTTCCCAAAAAAGATCAATACACCAAGCACTACACTTAGATTTATTAGATTTGTTGATAAAATATCGGTATTAAACCCGAAACTCCCGGCGGATGGCCAGTAGCCCCAAGAAAGGAAAGAATCGGTTACATTTTTCATATCATCTCCTCGTATGGATAGACTAACTAGATCGACTAAAAAATTGACTAGAGTCATTTTTGTATCACTTCGCACCTCTTTTTTCCTTTCTTGTTCTGTTTCTATTGGGAAATTGTGAAATGGATTTTATTTATGTGAACTATCCCCCCGTTTCAAGACTTAATTTCTTTTGGAGTAGGAACGGGAAGGGTGAAAGCGAGGCGGGATACTAATTCCTCACCCGCAAATCCAACCTTCCCGCAGGTTATTTTCTTTTGTCAACGACGACATAATTCTACGAATGAAATCTTGATATAATTTGAAAAATCAAACGACAAGTCCAAGGCAATAAATATATATTTTGTATTTCTAATATTAAACAAAAGGGTTCGCAAACAAAAGGGCCAATGCTACAACCAGTCCATAAATTGTTAAAGCTTCCATAAAAGCTAGACTAAGCAATAGAGTACCTCGTATTTTGCCCTCCGCCTCAGGCTGTCTCGCGATACCCTCTACAGCTTGACCCGCAGCAGTCCCTTGACCAACCCCCGGTCCAATAGAAGCAAGTCCTACAGCCAACCCAGCAGCAATAACAGAAGCGGCAGAAATAAGTGGATTCATGATAAGTTCCTCGTACCAAAAAAAGAAATAGTTAATGATACAACCACCCAACGAATTATGACTTAATTATTACGATTACGTTGTAGGATTCATCCAATCCAATAGAAGTAATTAAGAACTTCTAGTTGAAATAATAGTATTAGTGAATCATCAGAACTACTTCGATATCTCCTTTTGAGTTTCTATCAGAAGAGTCTTTTGGAATCCATACAACTTTCGCTCTTCCGTTTATTGGTTCCGAACTGGTATTTGAATTCTTCCATCTTTTTTGTAATTTCATCGGTTTTTTCATTCAATTCACAGTAACAAGTAAACGGAAAGTAAAGGACTTCTATTCTATTGCTGAAAATAAGAGGGGTAGGGTCAAAGGAATCTATCTTTAATTAATATATACCCAGTCAATATGTAATATCACATATACCTGTCTTTCTTCCATAACGTAAACCAACTGTTTATCTTCGATTCAATAGGATAGAATTTGAGAATCAATTTTCGAAATATCTCTAAGAGTTGACTTTTTTTTAGCTATTAAAATTCCATATAACTACCTCCCTCGAACCAACTTTTTATTTCCTTTTTGTAAATTATTTTCCCTCTTCCCTTTTGTTTATCATTATTTCAACAGATCCAATCTAACTACACAAATTGATTAGTCAAAATCATCCGCTCTTTTCTCCTTTTTTTTTGGATCACATGTCCTAGACATATACTCCAAGCATTCTTATATTTTATTTCAATTAGTTGAAATAAAATAATAGAATAATGGGGTATAAATAGAATATTCGTTGAGGGGGGTATGCTAATAAGTGGACGGAAGATAACTTTAGGAAAAAGATCATTTTTTTTGTCTCTTTCCCTTTTTTTTTGCAACTCTATAATATCCTACTATCTAATATCGTACTTTTTTTGGTTTTGCTACCCCTTTCTATCGTATATGACGTAGTTATATATTCCTTAAGTAAATTATTTTGAACCAAACGCCTGTTGTTATTTATTGTTTTGAAAAAAACAACAAGACTTTTTCAATGATGGCCTTCCATGGATTCCCCTATATAAGCCGCGGCTAGGGTTGCAAAAATAAGAGCTTGAATACCACTTGTAAATAATCCAAGGAACATAACAGGTATAGGAACCACCAAAGGGACTAAAGAAACAAGAACAACAACGACTAATTCATCAGCTAAGATATTCCCGAAAAGTCGAAAACTAAGCGATAAAGGTTTTGTGAAATCTTCTAAGATGTTAATCGGTAAAAGGATTGGAGTTGGTTGAATATACTTCCCGAAATACCCCAATCCTTTTTTTGTAAGACCCGCATAGAAATATGCCACTGACGTGAGTAAAGCCAAAGCAACGGTAGTATTTATATCATTCGTAGGTGCAGCTAACTCTCCATGAGGTAATTGTATGACTTTCCAAGGTAAAAGAGCTCCTGACCAATTAGAAACAAAAATAAATAGAAACATAGTTCCAATAAAAGGAACCCACGGACCATATTCTTCTCCAATTTGAGTTTTACTAACATCTCGAATAAATTCAAGAACATATTCGAAGAAATTTTGACTCCCACTCGGAATGGTTTGTGGGTTGCGAACAGCTATAGTAGCCGAACCTAATAAGATAGCAATTACAATCCAAGAAGTCATAAGCACTTGGCCATGGACTTGGAAACTACCTATTTGCCAATAGAAATGTTGGCCTACTTCCACACCCGATACATCGTACAAGCCTTTTAGTGTTAGTGTGTTTACTAGAAAATTCATATTTTACCCCCTAAAATTAAAAAATTGACCTTGAATTTTTTTGATTCAACCATCTCTTTGCCTACTTGAATCCGATATTTTGAATACCAACTAAGATTACTATTCTAAGATTACTATTTTGAATACTAAGTAATCACATAATATCCCGGTTACTCTTATTCGGTTTGTTTTTAAAAATTCAGAAATAGCAATCGACTTATTATTAATCAAGGATTTCTTATATAACTAAAATGCCCCTCACAAATTGCGAATACTAATTTGTTAAGAATTAATCGGATTGAAGATATAGCATCATCATTCGCTGGAATCGAGATATCTGCTAGATTGGGATCACAATTTGTATCGATTAAACAAATTGTTGGAATTCCCAAAGCGATACATTCTCGTAGAGCCGTATATTCTTCGTGCTGATCGACGATGATTACAATATCGGGTAAACCTGTCATATATTTAATCCCGCCCAGATATGTTTGCAAACGAGATAATTGTCTTTTGAACACGGCTGCATCTCTTTTTGGAAGACGGCTAAGTCTCCCTGTTTTTTGTTCCATTCTCAAGTCCCTGAACGTATGAAGTCTCGTTTCTGTAGTAGACCAATTCGTTAACATACCGCCGAGCCATTTTTTATTAACATAATGACACCGAGCCCGTATTGCAGCCCAGGCTACTGAATCAGCTGCTTTATTTTTGGTACCAACAATTAAGAATTGTTTTCCTCTACTTGCTGCCTCAAAAACCAAATCACAAGCTTCTGATAAAAAACGAGCAGTTCGCGTTAGATTTGTAATATGAATACCCTTACGCTTTGCAGAGATATATGGTCCCATTTTAGGATTCCATTTCCGAGTACCATGACCAAAATGAACCCCTGCCCCCATCATCTGTTCTAAATTGATGTTCCAATATCTTCTTATCATTTCTCCCCACACCCCCCTTTTTTTTAAGAGACGAGGAACCCTGAACTCAAATAAAAGATTGTTCCGATGGAACCTTCTACTCTACCCTATGATTGGACGTAGAGCCACGACCCAAGTCATTCTATTCTTTTCTAGACATTTCTCTTTTTATTATTAAATCAAATGACTGCACCAAATCAAAGAAAGTAGTGCAAGGAATGAATCCTTTCTTAGCAATCATGAAATCCGATAAATGATTGTTCCGGTGTATCGTGGAAATCCTTTGAAGGGGGATAATCAAAGAATTTTCTTTGGTAAAACAAAATGTCTCTCATTTCTCCATCAAATCGATTCTTTTTTTTTGTTTCCAAAGGAATCTTGTTATATTGTTTTGAAGGATGCACGAATCCTTTGAATCCGGTCCCGCCAGGTATCATCCCCCCCAAAACAACGTTCTCTTTCAAACCTTTCAACCAATCGATACGTCCCCGTAGAGCTGCTTTTGCTAAAACTCGAGCAGTTTCTTGAAAACTCGCTTCTGATATGAAGCTTTGAGTATTGAGGGATGCTCTTGTTATTCCCAATAAGATGGCTCGGTAACAAATTGTTTCTTCCAAAGCTCGTCCCACTCGTTCGGCTCGCAACAATCCAATTAGTTCTCCGGGTGAAAAAACGTTAGACATTCCGTCTTCTGAAACCAACACTTTTGATGTTATTTGACGTACAACAATCTCTACATGCCTATTATGAATCTGCACCCCCTGGGATCGATAAACCTTTTGGATCTTATTAACCAAAGAGATACGACTTTGCACTATAGTTAGCTCAGCACCAACCAAGAATCCCCAAGGAATGCCAAGAATTCTTGTTATACATTCGTTCCAACCTTCAATCCTCTTTTCGAGATTTATCGATATTGAATCAATCGAACGTACTTCTAACACCTGTTCCACTTTTGGAAGACCCTGCGTTATATCACCTGATCTCGATTTTTCATATATAAATGTAACTAATGTGTCTCCTTCGTAAAAAATTTCCCCATAATGGCCATGAACAGTTGCTCCTGGGGTAGCCAAATAAGGCTTAGCTGATCGTATTATTACAGAATCACCTTGAACAAATATAACTTGACCGGATTTTAGGTGCGGTCCGTTTTTGTCTATACACACATTTTGACAAATAAACTGTCCAAGACTTATTATTAGAGAGGTCTCTTCGCAACAACTGTGACGGATAAAATACCAATTCAAATTGAATGGATTGAAAATAATGTTACTGCCTGGATCAGTAGTATAAATTCTACCGCTTTCATCCATTGAATAATATTTTATTGCTTGAAAAGTCTGTTTTAAATTGTCAAGTTGGAAATAATTTGTTAACAGGATCTGATTATGAGTTTTTAAATGGTAAAATAAATAAAAATTATCAATTGAAGGAGACGATCCTAAAGATCCGAATGACTCCCGAATTTCAATTAGTAAATCTTTTTGAATGGATTCTTTTATTACATTATGATAGTTTACTCGGTTGGACGGGCCCATTCGAGAACACTTGGATGATAGCAAAATTATCAATGGTTGGAATTGCTTATTTCTATTCAACAACGTATGAATAGTTCCTTGATTGGGTGGGTTAAGGAATTGTTGAATCCTTGTCTTGGGATAAATGGAATAAAACGGATTACTATGGGTGCAATCTGATCCATTATCCGATAGTAATCCTGAAACTGCGGAATCATTTCTTTTTCCGATATATGAAATAGGAGATTTTGCCAAATCGATTCTTAAGAAATGCCGAATCAAATCGTTTGTTCTTATTTCAACAAAAGAAGCACGGGCTTCTTCGTTAGAAGAGTTTTTTTTATCTTGTTCCCAATTCAATACTAAACAAGTCCGAACTAATTGAATACTTGTATTCGAAATTCCTCTATTTTGGTTGACTTTTCCAGAAAGGATATAATTGACAACTCGAAGTTGCACATTATCACTTTCTTGCAAGATATCAGTAGGGAAAATTGCTGCTAAATTGGGGCCATCCGTTATGTCATATGTAACAACAGGTCGAACCAAAACAAAATACTTTTTTTTGCTAGGTGTAATCCGTTGGACATAGATCCAATTTGTCAATTTTTTGGATTCCTTGGAATTTCCCTTTCCCCTTCCTGGTGGGATCAAAACACCGCTATACCAGGATATTTTATCGGTATCCACAGGAAAATGGATATCTCCAGAAAATATTTTAAGTTCAATTCTGTTTTTTTTTCTCTCCACTCGTACCAACCCACCTACTCGGCTTCTTATATTTAAGGTGATTTGTGTATCTACTCCAACGATACTATTGTTACATACCATTATGAAAGAAGATCCGGATAAGATATGCACTTCCTCAGGAATGAAAAAAAAAAGATCCACTTTCATTTGGGTTTGGTGTTTTGGCATAAATTCCTTGACTCCTCGATACTCAATCAAATCTTCCTTTTTAAGGATTGAATACATTTCGATATTCCCATATCCATATTTAGTAATCCCAGAACGCTTTCTTCTATATCTAGGATCATCGAAATAAGAAAAAATACTATTTATATGCAAAATACCATTTAGGGGGATTTCAGGCGAGATACGCGGAGGGGGCGTTAATCTAGTCTCGCCTCCTTGAATTGATTGGAGTAAAATGAGAAATCCATTTCTGCGCCTCTTTGACAATAAATTAGAATTCTCGTGCAAAATGGCCGGATATATTAGATTACAATAAAAATCCGAACTAAAGAAGTAGTGTCTCGGCCGGTGTTTAGTTACAGCGAGGTTAGAAGTATAACTTCGCTTGACAGAACGAGAATGCACGTTCAGTTGATCTTGATCTTTGTGAAGCGAAAGGGAGACTGGACTGGATCTGTACGGACCTCCTAATAATACCCATAAATGACTTGTTTTTGGTAATAGATGCACATTCCCATATGTAAATTCAGATGCATGATACACATCGGTACTCCAGTGCATTTCTCCGTCTGAATCTGAATAACTATGTTTTCGAACCCTCTCTTTAAAATTAAAAGTAGGCGTTCCTGCGCGAATCTCAGCAATCACTTGTTCGGATTCTACATATTGATCATTTTGAACTAAAAGAAAACTTTTTCGCGGAATATTGACATTATGAATAAGATCTTCACTCTCAATGATTACATACAAGTCTATAGAACATAGAAAGGCAGGATGCCCGTGACGGGTACGTGTCGGATGAACCAAATCCTCATTGAATTTTATTTTTCCATTACAAGGTGCTCTCACATGTTCTGCAGTACCCCCCGTGAATACGCCGCCGGTATGAAAAGTTCTTAATGTTAATTGAGTACCTGGTTCTCCAATCGATTGACCCGCAATAATACCTACAGCTTCTCCCAATTCAACCAGGTCGCCATGCGTAGGACTCCGCCCATAGCATAATCGACAGATCCAAGATGTACTCTTACAGGTAAAGGGGGTTCGAATAGATATTGGTTGTGCTCGAAAGGTTATGAATCTATTTACAAGCCCAATCCCAATATCTTGATTTCGAGTAGCAATACATCGTGGACCCATATATACATCATCTGCTAATACACAACCAATTAATGATTGAATAAGAATCCTTTCTGACACCATCCCATTCCGAGGACTCACAGAAATACCGCGGCTGGTGCCACAATCTATTCGTCGTACAACAATGTGTTGTACTACTTCAACAAGTCTACGCGTAAGATATCCAGCATCCGATGTTCGTACAGCGGTATCCACAACCCCTTTACGGGCTCCGTAGCAAGAAATGATATATTCTGTTAAAGAGAGCCCTTCTCGTAAATTGCTTTGAATGGGTAAATCAATCATTTGTCCTTGAGGATCCGACATTAAACCTCTCATACCTACTAATTGATGTACCTGGGATGCATTTCCTCTGGCTCCTGAAAAAGACATAATATGAACTGGATTACAAGGGTCGGTCATAGTAAAGTTGAGATTCATTTCTTGTCGCAAATATTCACTTGTAACATACCATATTTCGATGGATTGGCGTAATTTTTCTACCGCGTGTACATTTCCACAATGGTGGTGTTTTTCTAAAATCAAACTTTGTTGTTCAGCATCTTGAACTAGCCATCTCTTCGAGGGTATTGTTAAAAGATCATCAATTCCTAATGAAATGGATGTAGCGGTAGCTTGTTGGAAACCCAGTGTTTTTACTTGATCGAGTATGTGGGATGTATATCCCATTCCGAAGTGATCTATTAATCGACTAATAAGTCGTTTCATGGCAGTTCCGTCTATCGATTTATTGTGAAAGACCAGATTGGCCCGTTCTACCATAAGTACCTCCATATTATGTTGAGTAGGATTCGACAATAGATTTTGGTCGGTGATTGGAAAACTTCCCTTTCTTGATCTTGATTCGCATAGAATTTTCGGAACTATAATCCTAACTGAACCAGAGAGGCCTGAATTCGCACCGGTATTATACAATTACCTTTGTTAGTTAGGTAGTACCATAGAAACAGGCATGAGAAAACCCCTGTATGGCTTCGTCAATTTCTCGATAAAGAGAAATATGACCAACAGTAGTTCGAATGTATAGAAAAATAATTTTTTTTTTTATACTTCTGACTATTAGATAGTGTTCATAAATTTCATAATAAATACCTAAAGATTCATAGTGAACTTCGATGGGAGTTTCTCTTGAAGCAATAACGCGTTGATCTAGTCGCCACCGGAGCCACAAAGGACTATCTAAATTTATTTGTTTCTTCCGATAAGCTCCAATTGCATCATAGGAATTACAAAAAAAAGGTTCTTTCCTATACTCATAGCTATTATTATCACTTCTCTTAGTTTGATATTTTATGCGATTACCTGGACTATATCTATTTATACAAATACCTCGACGATTTCCGCTAGTTAATACATAAAGTCCCATAAGCATATCTTGGGTTGGTACGGAAATGGGATCTCCAATAGCTGGAGACAAAAGATTTATATGAGAAAACATAAGTAAACGGGCTTCCGCTTGGGCCTCCAAAGATAACGGGACATGAACAGCCATTTGATCCCCATCAAAATCTGCATTGAATCCCTTACAAACTAATGGATGTAAGCAAATAGCACGCCCCTCCACTAAAACGGGCTGGAATGCCTGTATGCCTAATCTATGCAGAGTAGGTGCTCTATTCAGCAATACAGGATGTCCCCTCATAACTTCCTGAAGGATTTCCCATACAATGGATTCTTTTTCCCGAATTTTACTCTTAGCAACTCCTATGTTTGAAGCAAGA